AAAAAAGAATGCTACAAAGATTCCTACATAGGCTATACTGACTGAAAAAGTTGCATTTGTAAGAAAATCATACCAATCTGCAGAATTGTTCGAATTTTGATGTAAAAGATTGATAGACGGAGTTAACCATTTGGATAATAGATTCCTATTGAAATCCATTCCTCCTTGATCGAAAGGAATTCCTATAGATCCAACACACAAAGTAAATAGAGCCAACCCAAGCAGCGGCAATAGCATAGTATTCTGCGATTCATGAGGATATGGGGGAATTTCTTTATTGATATTGACAAAATGAGTCATTTTCATAAAGGATTGCCTCCGATTTTTTACATTCCCACCCATTGGACCCATTGGATCTCTTTTTTTCGAACAAAAGGAAGCCCTCTTATTATTATTCATTGTGGATAAAAGAAGATCTTTGTGAATTCCTTTCCTTCCTTCTTTACCCCATATGGCTATTGAATAGAACGAGCTATTTTTTTTTCCACTGAAATTTTGAAAATAAACGTTTAAATGCCCTTCAAAGGTAAGTAAATAGATCCGAAACATATAAAATGCAGTTAATCCTGCTGTGGAACAAGCTATGATCGCGAAAATAGGTGAATACAACCAACTATCGTTAAGAATTTCGTCTTTTGACCAAAAACAAGCAAGAGGTGGAATGCCACAAAGAGAAAGTGTACCTAACAAAAAAGCAGTTTTTGTAATTGGCACATATTTTTGGAAACCCCCCATAAGAGCCATATTCTGACTTTTCTCTGGAGAATATCCAATAATTCTTTCCATTGAATGAATAATGGATCCAGAGCCTAAAAATAATAATGCTTTCGAATAGGCATGAGTGATCAAATGAAATAAAGCAGCTTGATAAGACCCCATACCGAAAGCTAACATAATATAACCCAATTGCGACATTGTAGAATAAGCTAAACTTCTCTTAATGTCTAGTTGAGCCAGAGCCAAAGTCGCTCCTAAGAGTACTGTTATTATACCTATCAAAGAAATGAGATTCATTACGTAAGGTATAACTGCGAAAAGAGGCAGAAGCCGGCCTACAAGAAAAATGCCCGCTGCTACCATAGTAGCAGCATGTATAAGAGCCGAAATCGGAGTGGGTCCCTCCATGGCATCCGGTAACCATACATGAAGGGGGAATTGTGCCGATTTCGCAATTGCACCGAGGAATAATAGGGCCGCACACAGAGTCAGAAATAAAGAATTTATCCCATGATTCTCAATCAAGTTATTGACTATTTTGAACAAATCTCGAAATTCGAAACTACCCGTTATCCAATAAAGACCTAAGGTTCCTAATAATAAACCAAAATCCCCCACACGATTAGTTACAAATGCTTTTTGACAAGCATTTGCCGCAATTGGTCGCGTGAACCAAAAACCTATTAATAGATAGGAACACATTCCAACTAATTCCCAAAAAATATAAATTTGTATCAAATTAGAACTCGTAACTAATCCCAACATGGAAGCATTGGAAAAACTCATAGAAGCAAAAAATCTCAAATATCCTTGATCATGAGACAGATAATTGTCACTATAAATAAGAACGAAGATTCCAACAGTAGTAATGACTATTGACATAATAGAAGTAAGTGGATCGATCAAGTCGCCAAACTCTAAGGAAAAATCATGATGGATGGTCCAAGACCATACATATTGATAAATAGAACTCCCGTTTATTTGCTGAATAGCCAGGTCGGCCGAAAAAAGCATAACTATACTTAGTAATAAAACACTAGGAAAAGCCCACATGCGACGCAGATTTTTTGTTGTCGTTGGAACAAGAAGAAGTCCCACTCCTATTGCTAGAGGAACCGGAAGCGGAACGAAAGGTATGATCCATGCATATTGATATGTATGTTCCATAAGAAAATCAAAGTTTTTTCTATTCTTAGTAATTGAATTGTTTCCGATTCACCAGCTCTTATCTCTTTCGGAAGGAACAATCAAATAAAAAAATCAAAATAGGAAAGAACTCAAATAGAATTTTCCATTTTCAATCATTCCATTAATTCTTAATTAATTCTTACAAGAATTTCTATTCATAGAACAAGTAAAAAGAATTCTCGTACTTGATTCTGATATGGGTCATAGGATCAATCAATAACTCGACCCAATCAAAAGAAGACCTTTGGTATTAGTTTATTCGGGATAATTCACTAATTCTGATTGAGTGGAGTAAGCTGCCTAGGCTTCGAGGAAACTCTACGATACCTATCACTTCACTAACTGTTACTGCGCTTCGAATTGAAAGATGAGAATTTGGAGATAGTATGAAATCTATCTCGGGAATTGTTCTGAACCAAATTTTCAAGTATATTGTTGATGGCGCCAGGCTCTGATCATTACAAAAATGACATCGGTACAGCGCCCATGTTCCTGATGAAAACGACACCAAGTGAGTGGGTACTTCTCGAACGACGCGGCTGACCGAAGCCGAGCAATCATTAGTGATTCCGCGCTTATACTTCAAGATTTCCCTTTTGGAAAGTGCAAAAGTGAAGCTTCAAGACGGGGGTCAAAACGGATTTGATCTATGAAAGGTAAAGGGAGGCTGTGCTATCTCTGTGAGGATTATGGTTTGATTCCTTTTTGGTGGTTGTAACCTTCCATTTGGGTGGTTACAACCCTACTATTGTAACATTGACAATAGTGGGTTTGCGTGATATGATNNNTCTGTGAGGATTATGGTTTGATTCCTTTTTGGTGGTTGTAACCTTCCATTTGGGTGGTTACAACCCTACTATTGTAACATTGACAATAGTGGGTTTGCGTGATATGATTCTATCTTGAATCAATCTAAATAAATTCAGGTATTCAACAGTACGGGTTACATTTTTAGTTCCCAATAATCGAGTTAGGGATTGACCCGGAAATATTATCCATCCTTGGAGTCAGTATCATGTTCAATAAGTTAGGCAACTTAGTGACCAAAGCAGCCTTCGCCTTTGGACTGGCCTTCGGCGGGATCACTTTGGGGTCACATCTTTTTTGTAGGTGGTTATTCGGTAACCCGCAAACTCCGCCGCGTGAGACCATGGCAATTGTTGCCGTCCTTACAAAGGACGAAGTTAAAATTCTAGCCACAGAAAGAAAAGTCGACCATGGCGGTTCTAGTGGCACGGTCGAAACAACCGACTCTCAGGCAAGTCTTGCACTTGCAGAGGAACTTTCAACCGTACTTCCAGAGGAAGAAGTTCTGGTTGTAGCCACAGAAAGTCAAGTCGCCCATGGCGGTTCCAGTGGCACGGTCGAAACACTCGACTCGCAGGCAAGTCTCCCAATAGAAGGTCTCGAAGCTATACTTCAAGAAATCAAGACCAAAAAAGACCTGGTAAAAGCAACTGAGGCAGAGTATGCAAAACTCTCTTCCAAAGTAAAGTAGTTACAGTTTTTCACTTGCTATCTTCCTCCTTACCGGTGGTGAGCAGGAGGTATGAAACTCCTGATCTTACAACTCGGGATGTATTTCTATTAGTAACTCGGGATGTATTTCTATTATTAAAGAGAATCGTTGACTTCGATCTGTCAGAAGAGAAACACAATCGAGCATTGCTAAAACAGCGAAGTCGATGCTTACAAAACGATCTTGAGAACTTCGAAAAAGATCTCAAAATCTTAGAAGAAAATCTTGAGAAAGATATTGTGGGGTTGACTTCTAGGGATATCGAAAGGAAAAGAAATGAAAATGAAACAGCTGCGAGCGGGCTATGTGTTGAAATAGAACTCAAGACGTTGTACTTACAATTTCACAAACTAAGATACCCGAAGATATCTTCAAAAGTAAAAAACGTTTAAAAGGCGAATCCAGCGCTGCGGGGCAGCATAAGATCTGCCCAGACTAGTCTATAAAAAAAGAAAAGTCAGGAAGGGGGGCTGGGCTATCCTCTTTGAGTATTATGGTTTGATTCCGTTTTGGTGGTTGCAACCCTCATACTGTCATGTTGACAATAGTAGATTTGCATGATAGAATTAGATCATGAATCAATCTAAATAGATTTAGATATGCATCAATCCCGGTTATAGTTAAAGTTACTAACAGTCGAGTTAGGGATTGACCGGGAAATCTTATACATGCTTAGGAGGTATCATGCATGCTCAATCATAATCATTGGGTGGTCAAATTAGTGACCAAAGTGGCCGGCGTCTTTGCAGTGGCTTTAGGAGGGATGGCAGGTCTCAATTTTGGTTGTACTGGGCTCTTTGTGTGGTTATTCGGTAACCCACAAACTCCGCCGCGCCCATCTACTCAAGTCCGCTTACAAAGACTTGATGAGACTTTAGAGTTCAACAAAACTCTCTTGGCCGACAAAGAGCGGGCTTTTTTCATTTTTCACAAGAATTAATCGGATTGGCCTTTTTGGAAATGGGAAACTGCATTCCCAAAAATGGTCCACTCCAAAAAGGGAGGCGTAGCATCTTAGACGAAACCATAAAGACTCATCAGAGTGTGATCAAATCAAAAGAGATTCCCCGCTTATACTTCAAGATTTCCCTTTTGGAAAGTGCAAAAGTGAAGCTCCAAGCTACAAGTGGAAGAGACGGATAACCGCACGCCGACTCCTCCTGGTCCTGGGGTCTCTAGTTCGAGCACCTTGCGGCTCCCCAAGGACAGGGGGCCTTCCGGTTTAGGAACTCGCCGGCTCATTGCTTGCGCCGAGAGACCAAGCCAAATCCAGCGATGCGGGGCAGCATAAGTAAGATCCTCTAATCAATTTCAGCAGAATTTTATAGATCTATGAAAGGGGGCTGTCCTATCCTATGTGAGTATTGTATCATTTTTTCTTTCTTATTCCCCCTTTTCTTAGCTTTCTTTTCTTAGCTTTTGAACTTACCTAGATACTAAAGAATCTAGGTAGATTCTCTAGGTAAGGGGCATGGTTTGATTCCGTTTTGGTGGTTACAACCTTCCTATTTTCATAGTGACAATAGTAGATTTGCGTGATATGATTCTATCATGGATAAAAAAATCGATTTATCCATGATCCGAAACGGAAAGAGGTCTCTCTCTAATTTTGAAATTGTGGAATTCACCGGGGTATACTAGTTGAACCCTGAATAGTGAATGCCCGCCATTACAAACCCAACCAACAATTCTATATATATAATAGAAATATTATGCGATTGAGGAAACGGAAGTATTTAGAGGAAATTCTCAGGACTGTCTTATTCTATATTCTATTCTATAGATTCTATCTATTTCCATACTAAAGTTTCCATTGTAAAAGTAAAAAAAACCACAGGAGGTGATTGATTTTCATGTTCAATTTGTTTCGACTAGCGACTCTACGTTTAATGAGACGATTGGTAGTCCGACTTGTACAAGACTGCTTGGGAATCTCTAGGATTTTCACCAAGGTTCTCTTTTGGTTATGCTTGTTGATTTCCCAACCTCAAGCTCTGGTAACGATGTTTGCCAACAAGGCGCGATCTTTAATGTCGATATTCGTGTTCTTGAATGCTTTTGTGGGGCTTCGGTTTTTTTCCCCGAAACCGAAGCCTCTGGAGCCTCCAGCAAATCCCATTCCTCCGGCTTCGGAAATGCAAGAGCTTCGAATCCCTCCGCAGGAACAGTCAAATTCCCGGGGTTCAATCACCCTGCGGCTCCACAAGGAAGCCCAAAAAGGCGCGTCTTCAGGTCGGCTCACTGCGCCAGGAGAAGGAGAATCCAGCGCTGCGGGTCAGGACGAGAGCTCCCCGGAGACCCCGGACGAGCTCTGAGCTATAGTGGAACTAAGTATTTAGGGGGAATTCGAAAACCTCTCTTACGATATAGATTCGACTGAGGGTTCGGATAGAAAGGTACCAATCATTAGGAATTCTTCTTTCTTCGGATATTGTATGTTGTAAAAAAGGTTCCCCTAAAAAAAAAAAGAACCTATCCCATTTTTTACCTAGGAATATTCTATGCGAGGCACGCGTATCTCTATTGTATGTTATCAAGGAAGTATCATCTAGGGAATAAATAGAATAAAATAAAAAGAATAATCCGAACAATACATGTCTTTCACATCCAACTCTAAACAATGAGCAACCTCTTCATTTTTGAATGGCGGTTCCAAAGAAACGTACTTCTCTGTCAAAAAAGCGTATTCGTAAAAATATTTGGAAAAGAAAGGGGTATTGGGCAGCGAGAAAAGCATTTTCATTAGCGAAATCTCTTTCTACCGGGAATGCGAAAAGTTTTTTGTACGACAAAAACAAAAAAAAAAGAACCAAGTCTTGGAAGAATCTGAATCAATATGACTCCCTGAATTGTATTGTCATTTCTAAAATGAAGGATTCCCATTAACTCATATTTTTCTTTTCAACGGATCAATACGAGACGGGACTGGTTATTGCGGTATGCAGAATAAGAAGTCCTCTGCTTATTGTATTCTCAATTTTTTGACGAAGTAGTGAAGGACAAGATACAAAGGTTTAGCTTTCTTTTTAGTCGGTTTTTCGAATTTGTGAGATGGGGGTTGTCATTTTCCTCATCGATTCACTTTTCATAATACACTAACTAAAAGAAAAGTCTTCTTTTTCCTTTAGGAAGGATTTTTTTGGATTATGTATTCCTAATATGTAGTCCAAATAAGGGTCCTATATTTGGGCTGTGGAATTCATCAAGATCTATATCTATATATAGATCTTGAGAGCTTTCTTTTCTTTAGAAATATAGAATCTTTTTTTTTTTTTTGAAGTACGCTAAAATGAAATTCCGAGAAAGATTGAAACCTTTTAGTTCTATGCCTGGATAGAGGACAGAACTATCTAGTTCCAACTGCTGCATTTCCATTCCAGGCGAAGTGAAACCAATGGAAAGCTCTTTGTGAAAGTGAAACCTAACACCCTATGATCCCACAATACTAATGATTGTTGAACGTTCAATTAGTCATTTTAACGAGTGTTTTTTCATTGATTGTCAGATTCCCTAAAAAAGATTTGATTGAATTGACTCCTTAGAATCTCGACGATTGAATAGGGATGGGCTATTATGTTTTCGAGTAAGCCGCTATGGTGAAATCGGTAGACACGCTGCTCTTAGGAAGCAGTGCTAGAGCATCTCGGTTCGAGTCCGAGTAGCGGCATCTTCGAAAAGAGATACAATAAATCCTATAATGAATAATGAATGGAATTCCGTATTTCCATTCTAGTCTTGAAGGATCCCCCTTTTCTTTTTTATTTTAGGATTTGTTTATGATATTCTCGACTTTACAACATATATTCACTCACATTTCTTTTTCGATCGTTTCAATTGTAATTAGTATTTATTTACTAACCTTATTATTAGTCTACGAAACGCTAGGACTCTATAATTCGTCAGAAAAAGGCATGATAGCTACCTTTTTCTGTATAACAGGATTGTTAGTTACTCGTTGGATTTCTTCGGGACATTTCCCCTTAAGTGATTTATATGAATCAGTAATGTTTCTTTCGTGGGGTTTTTCCATTATTCATATGGTTCCACATTTTAGGAACCAAAAAACCCATTTAAGCGCAATAACCGCGCCAAGTACTATTTTGACTCAAGGCTTTGTTACTTCCGGTCTTTTCGCAGAAATGCATCAATCCACAATATTAGTACCTGCTCTCCAATCTCAGTGGTTAATGATGCACGTAAGTATGATGGTATTGAGCTATGCAGCTCTTTTATGCGGCTCGTTATTCTCAGTAGCGCTTCTAGTCATTACATTTCGAACACGCATAGATATTTTTGGCAAAAGAAATCATTTATTAACAGGGTCATTTGTTTTTGATGAAATCCAATACACAAATGAAAGAGGCAGTGTTTTACGAAACACTTTTTTTCTTTCATTTAGAAATTATCACATGTATCAGTTGATTCAGCAATTGGATCGTTGGAGTTATCGTGTCATTAGTCTAGGGTTTCTCTTTTTAACCATAGGTATTCTTTCGGGCGCGGTATGGGCGAATGAGGCATGGGGGTCATATTGGAATTGGGATCCCAAGGAAACTTGGGCATTTATTACTTGGACCCTATTTGCAATTTATTTACATATGAGAACAAATCAAAATGTACAAGGCACGAATTCCGCAATTGTGGCTTCTCTTGGATTTCTTATAATTTGGATATGTTATTTTGGGGTCAATCTATTAGGAATAGGATTACATAGTTATGGCTCATTCACAGTAACATCGAATTGAAGAAGTGACCCAATCTAGAGGAACATAGTCTGAAGTTTGTGTGAGTTTTTGAGAACCATTTGAATCACTACTGGATTCAAATGGTTCTCAAAAACTCCAAACGTATCTGATTCGAATGGACTTCATTTTCTTTTTCCTTAAGATAAGGAAAAAGAAGACTTATTTTGTTTTCATTGTCCAGCGAGTTTTCGAAATCATAGCATTATTTTCTATCTTATTCATGAAAACTATCTTATCTATAAAAGTAATTAGATAGGATAGCTTCTACCTTGTCAACGGATAGTGAGAGAAGGAAATCCGGATAAATACCAATCCCTATTACAGGTAGAAAGATACAGATCGAAACAAAAAGTTCTCGTGGTCCAGAATCCAAAAAAGAAGAGTTTGGGGCGGGAAATTGCTTGTATCCATAGAACATCTGGCGTGACATAGATAATGAATAAATAGGAGTTACTATCATTCCAATTGCCATTACAAAAGTAATGAGTATTTTTGGCATTAAAAGAGATTTTGGACTGGTAATTATTCCAAAAAAGACTACCAATTCGGCAACAAAACCACTCATTCCCGGCAATGCAAGAGAAGCCATCGAGAAGCTACTGAACATTGTAAATATTTTAGGCATTGGGATAGCTATTCCGCCTATTTCGTCGAGATAAACAAGACGTATTCTATCGTAACTCGTTCCTGCCAAGAAAAAAAGCGCACCACCAATAAATCCGTGAGAAATGATTTGTAAAATGGCTCCATTTAGTCCTGTATCGGTTATAGAAGCAATTCCTAGAATTGTAAAACCCATATGAGATACAGAAGAATAGGCTATTCTCTTTTTTAAATTGCGTTGGCCAGGAGATGTTGAAGCTGCATAGATTATTTGAACTGTACCTAGTATCATCAACCAGGGGGAAAATATAGAATGAGCGTGGGGTAAGAATTCCATATTGATCCGAACCAATCCATACGCTCCCATTTTTAATAAGATTCCGGCTAGAAGCATACACGTACTGTAATGTGCCTCCCCATGGGTATCTGGTAACCATGTATGTAAGGGTATAATCGGTGATTTGACAGCATAAGTAATAAGAAATCCACAATAGAATAGTATTTCCAATGCCACCGGATACGATTGATTCGCTGAGGTTTCAAAATGTAAGGTTGCTTCGTTGGAACCATAGAAACCCATGCCCAGAACTCCCATTAATAGAAAAACAGAACCCCCCGCAGTGTACAAAAGAAACTTTGTAGCTGAGTACAAACGTTTCTTTCCTCCCCACATGGATAGAAGTAGGTAAACAGGAATTAATTCTAACTCCCACATGATAAAAAAAAGTAAAAGATCTCGAGAAGAAAATGATCCTATTTGGCCGCTGTACATTGCTAACATCAGGAAATGGAACAATCGTGAATCCCGAGTCACTGGCCGAGCCGCTAAAGTCGCTAAAGTAGTGATGAATCCCGTCAGGAAAACGGGTCCTATGGAAATTCCATCGATTCCGAGTCTCCAGTGAAAATCCAAAAAATGGATCCATCTAAAATCCTGTTCTAATTGGATTAAGGGATCGTCAAATTGGAAATGATAACAGAATGCATAGGTCGTTAGAAGTAGGTCTATTGTGCATATAGAGAGAGTATACCACCTAATCATCTTATTTCCCCTATGAGGAAAAAAGAAAATGGAAGAACCCGCGGATATCGGCAAAATCACAATTATTGTTAACCAAGGAAAAGAATTCGTGGTAAAGACAAGATACACTTTGACCAAAAAACCCGTGCTCGAAATAATCTTTTTGATCGAGTACGGGTTTTTGTCGGTAAGGAGAAAAAAAATGGGTTCAAGTAGAGTTTTCTAGAACGTATCAATAAGCTAGCCCCATGCTTCGCGTTGTCTCATGCCATAAATAAACCCGGACACTCAAGAAATCTGTTGGACAAGCGGATTCACACCTCTTACAACCTACACAGTCTTCTGTTCTTGGGGCAGAAGCAATTTGCTTAGCTTTACATCCGTCCCAAGGTATCATTTCTAATACATCTGTGGGGCAGGCTCGCACACATTGAGTACACCCTATACATGTATCATAAATCTTTACTGAATGTGACATGGTATCTATCCACTTTTTGAAAGTCATAAATTTTCGATCTAGTAAAATCATAAAGGAATCATATATGGTAGACACCAGACGAATCGAGGGTTTACCAGAATCGATTTCGAATCAATCTATTTCTGGATCTGCTCATGATAGCGGTCCAAGATACTTTGATTTCTTACGTTTTAGCAAACATGGGCTTTGTTTCTATCGTACATACCAATTTGAATTGGTGAATATTCTATTCAGTATTTCGATGATTACCGCTATTTATTCAGCAAGTTCGATTGATTGATACGAGTGGATTTTCTGTTACGATGAATTGACGAAACAATAGCCGGTCCAATAGCGGCTTCAGCGCCTGCAATAGCTATCACAAAAATCGCGAAAATGTCTCCTTTTAATTGGCGACTATCAAAGAAATCAGAAAATGTTACGAAATTCAAATTAACCGCATTCAGTATAAGCTCAAGACACATAAGTGCTCTAACCATATTTCGACTTGTGATCAATCCATAAATACCGATAGAAACTAAAAAGGCACTCAAAACAAGTTCATGTTCAAGCATCATTGACCAACCCCTCATCAATCTGGATTTATTTGCTTTCAATAGGAACAAAAATGCCACCTTAATCCATTTTATTGACTCGAATCTCACAAGTCCAGAACAAAGGAAGGTATTGGTACTAGAATAGATTGAACTCAAACTTTTCTACATGAAAAATAGAAAAATGGAATTGAAGTGAAGGAAAATGGGTGTGATAAGAAGGAAGTCTTTTGAGAGGACAGAACTCTTTCATTCGAAGTCGTTCTTTTTATTACTGACGGGCCATAACAATTGCACCTATTAAGGCAACTAAAAGAATTATAGAAATGAGTTCAAAGGGAAGAAAAAAATCGGTTGATAAATGAGTCCCAATTTGTTGACCATTATTTACAAAATCCTGCTCTAAAATCTGGTTTGATCTTGTAGTCCAAATAATACCGTACCATGAAGTATCTGGGACAGTAGTAATTAGCGAAACAAAAAGACTTGTACAAACTAGGGAAGTGACTCCTTCTCCAACGGTCCAAAGACCGAAATCCTTGTAATATTCTGAGTCATTCATGAACATCACAGCGAATACGATTAACACATTTATGGCCCCCACGTAAATAAGGAGCTGTGCAGCAGCTACAAAATGGGAATTCGATGGAATATGGAATAGGGATATACAAACCAGAACTAACCCCAAGGAAAAGGCAGAAAAAATTGGATTGGTAAGTAATACCACTCCCAGACCTCCTAATAGAAGAACCGATCCCAAAAATACTAAAAGAAAATCATGTATTGGTCCAGTGAAATCCATTCTATGTCAAATAATAGAGAAATAAGCTTAAATGGTTCATGATCTTTTTGACCAGACCGGGAAAAAATAGGTTACCCGACTCTTTTTAGGATACGCTCTGAATGGAATCCAATCCTAGATTGGGGGTTGATATAGAAATTCTCTAGATATATAAGAAATATTATTCATTTAGAGAGATGTAGATTTCGAAAAAATCACGGATACGGATACGGATAATGTATTTGTGCAAGACATGATTCTGAGCAATGAATCTGAAATCGCTGTTAGTTTTAGTTACTTATTTGCCGAGCAAAATGGAAGATTTGCTCCTTTAGTATTTCGTAATAGTAATCGGAAATTGGAGTAATTGGTAATCGAATCAAGCGGTTTACACATTTTTTATTTGATTTGAGTCGAAGTCATAATGGTTCGAATTAAGGAATCTCCAATTACTGACATTGGTAACCGACCCAAGGCAATTTGATTATAATTCAATTCGTGACGATTATAAGTAGAAAGTTCATATTCCTCAGTCATTGATAAACAATTTGTTGGACAATACTCGACACAATTCCCACAAAATATACATATTCCAAAATCAATACTATAATTAAGTAATCGTTTCTTTCGAATTTCGGGTTCCAATCTCCAATCAACAGTGGGTAGATCTATAGGACATACACGAACACATACTTCACAAGCAATGCATTTATCAAATTCAAAGTGGATTCGACCGCGAAAACGCTCTGATGGAATCCATTTTTGATAGGGATATTGAATAGTTACAGGTAAACGACTCGTATGAGATAAGGTAATTATGAAACTTTGGCCGATATACCTTGCAGCTCTTACGGCTTGGTGACCATAATTCATGAACCCAGTTATCATAGGAAGCATATCATAAATCTCTATGAATAATTGAAATTTTCTTTCTCTTGTTTAAGAAAACTTAGGAATCGAAAATACAATGAATGTCTTATGTCTTTACAGTGAAAGGAGTTGGGAAGAAGTTGTCAATAATAGATTCCCGAGAGAAATAGGTAAAAGAAATTTCCACCCAAGATTTAATAGTTGGTCCATTCTCATCCTAGGCAAAGTCCATCTTGTTGTGATAGAAATGAACAGGAACAAATAAGCTTTTGCTAATGTAATCAAAATACCAATTGTTGTTCCAAAGACTCCACTCAGTTCATTTATTCCGAAAAAATGAGGAATGAATAGGAACGGGATAGAGAGATTCCAACCGCCCAAGTAAAGAACTGTTACAAATAATGAAGAGACTAGTAGATTTAGATAGGAAGCAACGTAAAATAAACCAAATTTGATACCCGAATATTCGGTTTGATAACCTGCTACTAATTCTTCCTCCGCTTCTGGTAAATCAAAAGGTAATCTTTCACATTCGGCTAGGGAAGAAATGAGAAAAACCGTAAATCCTATAGGTTGACGCCACAGATTCCAACCCCAAAAACCATATTTGGACTGTGCCTCCACTATTTCAACTGTACTTGAACTGTTAGATAATCATAGTCGATGATAACATCACTGCTGCCATCGCTATTGCAGAACCGTACATGAGACTTTCACCTCATACGGCTCCTCGGTGGTCGTCATAAAAAAATCTAAGGACGGGCTCGTTAGTATCTCGATATATTAGTTGAGTAGATAGAGTAAAGATGGATCGAAGAGTCCCACATTATACCAATCCAATTCTGTCTGCTATAATAAAATAACAAAAAGGTGCTTCTGAATTGATCTCACCCTTTCGATTTCTAATGTATATTTCTAATTTCAAAAAATGTGTAATTTCGCTTCGTTCAGTAATAACTGAATCCTTCAATAAAAAGAAAATACTCATTGTATCAATTTCGACCCTTTTTCGATTACGAAAAAAGATTAGGCATTCCATTAGTTCATGAATCATGATACTAATTCTCTCGGTATGAATAGAGATAAAATAGTTCGTATTTTTCTTTTCTATTGCATATTTCTTTCGTTCCGGTTCTTCTTTCACATTTCATAGAAAAAGACAAGGAAGCTCTAAAATAAAAAAAGGTTACTTCGTTTCGGATAGCCATTTCTTTAACCAATGGGTAGGAGCATACTCAGGATCGGGATCCTGGGGAAGTACTGCTTGATCGTTTCTACTAACTTAAAGCCCCCACCCCAATTCCTTTTATGCGGAGAGACCCATTTAGGTAACTTAGATTATCTCCATTACGAATCCATTATGTACCTTAGTATTCCTAACCGCCCACTCATTTTTGCCCAACCCCCGTTATGACAGACAATAGTGAAAACTCCATAGAGTTGCTCTTTTCTAACCGCGTCAAACCATGATTGCTAATCAACAAATCTTGGGGTCATTTATTCTGCTTATGGATGCTTAACTCTCGCACATAGGGAATGAGACTTCATCTTTTTACTGCAAATTTATAAGCTGTTTTGTTTCACTCATAGAACTTATCTTATTGAGTTCATTATCCGGAATGATGAATCAAAAAATGAAGATATCTACTCAATCCATTTCACTCCTTTCTTTCCTAGAAATAAAAGAAATAGGTAACAGCTCATGTCCAAACGAATCGCACGTAGAGATATGGATAAAACACATGGAGTTAATGGTATTTCATAACTAATCGATTGAGCAGCAGCTCGTAGACCACCTAAAAAGGAATATTTATTATTCGAACCATATCCTGACATAAGAAGTCCAAAAGGAGCAAGACTTGAAATGGCAATCCATAAAAAAACACCTATACTGAGATCCGCTAAAACAAGCCGGTAGCTAAAAGGAATTACTGAATAACTTAGTAAAATGGATATAACTGCTAGGGACGGTCCGAGACTAAATAAACGAATATCTCCTCTAGATGGGAGAAGATCCTCTTTCAAAAGTAGTTTTGTCCCATCGGCTAGAGCTTGAAGAATTCCAAAAGGACCTGCATACTCTGGTCCCATACGTTGTTGTACTCCTGCAGATATTTTTCTTTCTAACCACACAATTATGAATATCCCTATTGTGATTCCAAATAGAGGAATAAAAATAGGTACAAGCAAGCGTGTGAGCCCATACACCTCTTTTAAGGATTCCAATCGAGAAAAAGAATTAATAGCCCGTACTTCCGTTGTATCAATTATCATTTCAACGATCAACTTCTCCCATAATGATATCTATACTCCCTAGTATCGTCATAATATCCGCCAATTTCATTCTTTTAACTAGCTGAGGAAGAATTTGCAAATTGAGAAAACCCGGTGGACGAATTTTCCATCTCCAGGGAAAAAGACTCTGATCCCCTATCAGAAAAATTCCTAATTCTCCCTTTGGAGCCTCCACTCTCATATAAAGCTCTTGTTTCAACAATTCAAAAGCTGGAGATGGTTTTTTACTAATGAATCGATATTCAAAATCATTCCACTCTGAATCCCTTTCTCTGCCAAAGCGCCGGACTTCTAAATTCTCATAGGGCCCCCCAGGAAGTCCTTCTAGAGCTTGTTGAATCATTTTTATGGATTCCATCATTTCACTGATTCGGACGAAATAACGGGCTAATGAATCCCCCTCTTTTTGCCATTGTACTTCCCAATCAAATTCATCATAACACTCATAATGATCAATTTGACGAAGATCCCATTGGAGTCCGGAAGCCCGTAGCATCGGCCCAGATAAACCCCAATTTATGGCTTCCTCCCCACTAACAATGCCCACTCCTTCAACTCGGCCCAAAAAAATAGGATTCTGCGTAATAAGCTTTTGATATTCAGCAATTCCTGTTAAAAAATACTCACAGAAATCCAAACATTTATCTACCCAACCATGAGGTAAATCAGCAGCGATTCCTCCGATACGAAAAAAATTATGCATCAGTCGCATACCTGTGGCAGCTTCGAATAGATCATATATCAATTCTCTCTCTCTGAAAATATAGAAGAAAGGCGTCTGCCCACCAATATCTGCCATAAAAGGGCCGAGCCATAACAGATGAGAAGCTATGCGACTCAATTCCAACATAATGACTCTGATATAGCTAGCTCTTTTAGGTACTTGAATATTTCCCAAACGTTCTGGGGCGTTTACTGTTATTGCCTCTGTAAACATAGTAGCTAAATAATCCCAACGTGTTACATAAGGTAGATATTGTATAATTGTTCGGTTTTCCGCAATTTTTTCCATCCCTCTGTGTAAATAACCCAATCTAGGTTCACAGTAAATAACATTTTCACCGTCGAGAGTAATGATGAGGCGAAGAACGCCATGCATTGATGGGTGGTGAGGACCCATATTGACTATCATGAGGTCTTTTTTTGTAGTCGGTACATTCATATGCGTTTTCCCCGATTCAGGATCAGTATTCTATGAATTGCTGAAAACGAAATAAAGTTCATCAAAATTCAAGCTCTGAAAAATCAAATAATTCTACAAGGGCTCTTCCAATTAACTTATCACTTAACTTAACGAGTTTTTAACTCCCGAATATCCAACTGATCTATTAATTCTTTATAACGTACTCTATTTTTATTTGACAAATACGTCAGCAACCGTTGACGTTTGCCCAGAGTTTTTTGTAGACCTCTCTGAGATAAATAATCTTTTTTGTGTAATTTTAAATGTGAAGTTACTTTCTTTAGTTTATTGGTGAAACTGAATACTTGAAATTCAACAGACCCCGTGTTTTCTTCTTGCGAAATAACTGAAATAAATGTACTTTTTACCATAAAAAGAGTCCTTCTCCCTCCCCTATTTATTTGATTTGAAGTTTCTACAGATTACAGATATGGTATGGATTTGACCAATCAATAAAAATAATGACATTCATTTTCATTTGGGATACAATACAGACTAATGTTGATTTAATTAANNNCTTCGAACCGATTTCACAAATCGATATTATGATCAAGTGCAGGTCTTGAAATAAATCGATGAGATTTGCTTCCATCGGATCGAGAGAATCTTTTGAAGATGAATAGATGATAATGAATAGATGAGAACGAAGTCATTGCCGGAACTATTAGGCCCACTAAGGGCACAAAAAGAGAGGGTAGAAAGTTGTCATAGAAGGAATACCTCGAGTTCAAATTTTAAGATAAGAAAGATATCTTATAAGAAATATATCATCAACGAATTCTCAAGCGTGGATACATCTGTATCCTTAACATACTGAAACGACTACCATTACTAGTATCAAACCAATAGCGATTCATACAAGCTAAATCTTCTAATCGGTAATTCGGCCAAAGAAACAATTTCAATTTAATGAATTGAGTTGTCTCTATATCAAGATGCTTGCTATTAGTGAAAAGTGGACTACAATTCCTTACGTTGTTCTCGTTGCAAAATACTTTCTTTTTACCCACAACATCTGGATTTCCCTTCCCGGAATTTAAACAACTTCGAATTCGCAATTCTCTACGACGTCTAGGAGATGAAATGTTTTCAGGAACAAGCAAATCAGAACGATTTTCATCTATATTCCCAACCATCTTTTTCTGTTTTGTTTTTATAATGAATTCAGAAAAATAATTCCTATCAACATTTTGTTTTTTTTGGCATTTTCGATTCGTTTTTCTATTAATAGTAATTGGATGTTTATTCTTATAGATCAGTGAAATAGCTATGGTTTGATACATAATTACTGGCCCATTCCATTTTCTAGGTCTACGAACTAGTTTGATTAGTATTTCTCCACTGTTTAGCGCTTTAGGAAATAGAATTGGAGATTCAGGTTCACTGTCCAGAGTAGGCTTAAGTTCACTTTCTAGAGTAGGTTTAAGTTCACTTTCCAGAGTAGGTTTAAGTTCACTTTCCAGAGTAAGTTCAGGTTCACTTTCCAGAGTAAGTTCAGATTCACTTTCCAGAGTAAGTTCAGATTCACTTTCCAGAGTAAGTTTAGGTTTATGATACTTTAGAATCGACAGAGGCATTTCTTTTCTTCGAAAAAAGGATAAAGCCAGTTCCCTTGGATCTCTCATCCGAAGCAAGAAACTAGATATATTGATACCAGTTATTAAATTTTCCTCAAAAAGATTGGTCCATGTCAACTGAAAACCGACGTAATTTTTATTTTTCAGGAAGATGTCTAGTTCGGTTGGCGGTTTCCACTTCTTCTTCTTCTTCCCTTGCTTTTTCTTCTTTTTATCTTTTTCAATGTCTGATGCGCCAGACTCTTGTTTAACATCTTGTTGTTGATTTGGTTGATTTGATTTCGGCTTCTCTTGGTTTGGTTGATTTGATTTCGGCTTCTCTTGGTTTGGTTGATTTGATTTAGGCTTCCCTTGGTTTGGTCGATTTAATCTAGGATTTTCTTGGCCAGGCGGTTTTTTTTCTTCTTGATTTTGATTCTCTAATTCAAGATCCTTTTTTTCTTTTTCGTTGGCATTTTTTTTTTCACGACTATCACGGATGTTTTGATTGTTATTAAACTCGAAAAAAAGTAATTTGATTGGTATGATCCACGGGTTCATCCCATATTTTTCATAAATAGATTTCTTACTGCGCTGAGTTTGAGTTAGTCTTGCTTTATTCATTCCCATCCAGTCAAAAGGATGGTTTTTTTTTTTATTTTTGTTTTGGGATTCATTTTTGTTTTGGGATTCATTTTTGTTTTGGGATTCATTTTTTTTGGGGGATTCATTTTTGTTTTGGGATGAGTTGAATTGTTTATGAATCGCGTAATAAAAAAGATCTTTTTTATCAATTGTATTAATTATTGGAGAATAATGAGTCGCAATCTTAGTTTTTTTATTGATCCAGGTCTCAATATGTCTCGTCTTTCTAAAACAGATGATTTGCCAATCCAAATATTTTCTATCCGAATTTTTTCTACTATATCTCCGGATAGAAAAAAAATCAGGTTTATACGTGATGTACTTCGAGGGAATCCCTTGACCTTCGTTTCCTTGGAACGGCAATCTATAAATAGAAAAATCCTTTCCTTTTCCATAATTAAGATATTTATGTGATAAAAGATCATATTTGTAATGTTTTTGAAATTTCTCTGTTTTTGTTTTAACCGATAATGAAGCTGCTTTTTCTTTTTGTTTCTCAAAAAGAATTAATTGATTTTTTTCATTTTTTTCATATGAATCAAAACTTGGTACGTCTAGATTTTGAACCTTACGACTTTGATTGATCCGATTTCGCCACTTTTGCGACATAAATTTAGACAATCTAGTCTGAGATAAATCATATTGATAGCGGCCGCTTAACCAGTTTTTCCATTCAGTCAGTTCTGCATTTCCATGTTCTTTATGCCTTGATCCGAAATGGAATATTCCTTGTGTTCCAAAAAAATTCTTTATTCGTTCTTTAAGAAAAAGAGATGTTCGGGAATATTGAAGGACAAATTTCAAGGGATACTTGTAAATCCCTGGTCTTTGTGATAATTTGTAAAATACATATGCTTGTGACAAGGAAACTATATCACCAAAAGTCTTTGAATTTTGATTACCAATATTATCAAACTTCTTTTTTATAGTCGAAATCCAATTCATTGGATTTTCATCAATTCCTTCGTGATTTGTTTGCTTAAAGTAACTGTATGTATCAAGAATTCTTTTTTTGAATTGAAGTAATGCAAGACACATTTCTACAATATGGTTCGAAATACGAATGAGAATTTGAGAGAAAATACTTTCAATGAAAAATACCAAAAAAACGCGCCCTTTCCTTATTAATCGCACATTTCTTCTTTTTACTATTTGCCAAAGGTTTTTTGAGGAGTCTAATCTTTTCTCAGCAAAACTCGCCTCGCTAGGACTAATATTTCTATCGGGTATTAATAATTTGGTTTTCTTGTCGTTTGTTATTTTTTCAATTTGATTTCTTATTGTACTTGTCCTATCGGACAGATCCTTTATTTTTTTTTCTATAAGTGAAGATTTTGTCCAATCCATAGATTGAATTCGACTAGCCGATTCATCCAAAATCTGATTCCTTATTATCAAATTTTTATCATTTTGAGTTTCACTCAATTCATACCCTTCCCTCACTCCAAATTTAGTATTTAGATTTCCTTTTTCAAGTTGTTTGATTTTGATAAACGGATCTAGAATCCATTTTGCCTTTTTTTTTAACAATTGAAAACTTTTTTTTTTCGCTTCTCTAATTCGTTTTTTAAATTCTTTATAAATAGGTTCAAGAGGATGAGGTTCGTCTCGGGGAGCACCAAAAGGCCGTTCCGTTTCCATTCCCCAGGTTGTTAAAAAAGAAGATTTTGCTTTTTTTCTTTTCTTTTGCATTGGATCTTTCCGTTTCTGATGGGGTCGTAGTTGAAAACTATACCGAAGACGGAAAGGTAAGAGGATTTTTATCTGCATACCGTCTGTTAACCAATTTTGCGGAAATTCTGTTTCGGATATTGGAACGCCATTGTGAGTACAGTTAACATGAATTTCTCTGCCCCGCGCCTTCCAATCTTCGTCCCAATCTTTGTACCACTCGGGGAATTTTTGGGGGAATTGAAATGGAAATAATAAAATAAGGCTCAAGTTTTTGGCTATAATCAATGAGGGTAATACAATATTTTTTCTAAGAATTGAGTGGGCTAGTAACAAATAACCCCTTATTGCGTGCGCATACGGAGTACTATCCCACAGTTCTGCTATTTCTAGTCGCTCCTCCTCCGCGTTCTCCCTTTTTTCTGCTTCGGCCTCCGCCTCGTCCTCCCTTTCTTGTGCCCCGTCCCCCCGTTCTTGTGCCTTGTCCTCTCCTTCTTGTGACTCGTCTTCCTCGTAATCCCAAGTTTTCACTTCTGCGCCTTTTCCTATCCAATTCCTAAAGATCCTAAAGATTGGATTCATAAAGATTGGATTCATAATTTTCAGTATTGGGGAGAAAATTGTGTCTATTCTGTCCAAAAAAAGCCGGGAATGCAGATTTGTTTGAAATAGTTTCCAAGTAACGGTTTTACGTCTTTGAGCGCGTACGGATCCTTTGATTAAATCTCGATTAAAATCCGATTGTTTCGAATAACGTATTAAAATATCCGCAGTATCATTATCCTCCTCATCATACTCCTCCGCCTTCCCCCGCTTCGTATAATAGTCCTTCCAATCCAAAATGAATACAGTTTTGAAGGTTCTTGAAATAATTTGAGACCAGTCTGGGTCTACTTCGTCTATTTCCTCCGAATCGTCAAGCAATTGGTATGTCCAGCGAGGAACCGTTTTCCCAATTTCTTTTAGGTCAAGTCCCTCCTTTGTGTTTTTTTGAATTGTTTGATCCTTTGGTTCAGTTGTACTTGTACCGAAGAAATATTGCACTTGATTTTCCGAATCCATTTTTCCTTGGTCTGAGAATACTGATTGTGCCTCAAATGTATCTAGTTTTTGTTCAAATTCTTGGTAATCAGGGAAAAGGCTACCATGAAACTTGTTTATCCACACTTTTTCGTTGGAATCCCCCGCAGGGGTAATTAAAGAATTATTTTCCTTCTTCTTTTCCTTCTCATTTTCCTTCTCATTTTCCTTCTCATTTTCCTTCTTAACGCTTGGGGGTAATTTGGGGATTGTTCCGCGAAAGGGCCCATTCAAAAAAGAATCGTATCTTTTAGGCAAGCAGTCTTGTGCAGTCTCATCATTACATAATCGAGTCCTTTTTTCGAGTCCATCCAGATCAAGAGACCCCCTTTCTAGAGCGTCAATTCGATGGAAAAGTTCGTTGCTCAGGCTATTTCTTTTTTGTTCATTGGTATAAATCCAATGATTATACAATTCATCAGAGGGGAGTTTTTCTGGTGTGTACAAAAACCCCTTTCTTTCTATCATTTCAAAAAAGGTTGACAAACTTGGTGGATATGTAAAAGAGATTCTTTGTTTTCCATCACTTCGGCATGTATAAAAAAAATAGTCTGACATTTCAGTTCTTAGAGCCTTTTGAAATCCATCCGTTTTTATATATCGCAATGGTCGATTCCATCGGTTATAGTCGAAAAGAAAAGTCACAAGAGGCATTTCTGAACCGCAGAAGTCTTTCTTTTCTTTCAGTTTTTCATCTAGGTTGTTCGAATCTTCCGAAAAAGGGGAAAGGTCTGCCTCGGCGGATCCTTCTTGCCCCTGTTTGGAAGTTGTGTCTATTTCTACATCTGTTTCGTCTGCACTTTGGCCCCTTTCTACCGTTGCCGAGGTTTTTTTTTCTTTCTTTTTCTTATCCCCAGTCCTAATAGGTGACGGAATTCCGCCTAAATAGTAGACACAGGAGAGAAATAATAGAATGGTAAAGATTCGCTCCAGAGAATTTCGAAAGTCTGCCGCACGGTACCTATTCAATCTAATAGAACGATTTTGCCGTATCCAGAATAATACCAACTCAAACCCTTTCATGCACAAAATGTGACCAAGGAACCAACCAACAAAACTACTTGTTAAAAATAACATCTTGTTGTTGCATCGAAACATATAAATACTGATTACTCGGGGTAAGGTCGAACTCGGCAAAACGAAATGGTTGAATAGTGGAAAAATGATATTAGTAAGGAATACATATTGAGTGTATAAATTACGCATTGCATTTCTGGTGGTCGCTACCGAATCAAAAAAGTCTTTGTCATTGCGCCAAAAGAAATAAACCAAAACATAGAGTAGACTTAGTATAGTTAGTGTATGAGGTGTACCCAATGCTAGATGGAGAGGTGCATAATAGATCGATATGAACATGATGAGCTGCCCCATCAGAAAACCTGTTGTTGCGGATACATCCTTCTCGCTTCCTTCTTCCATAACCCGAGCTCGGAGAAGCAAGAGATATGAGGGCCCTATGGTCCCTGCGGTCAGAAATCCATAAAAGAGTCCGGCCACAACGACTGAATTGCTTATCTGCATACATAAACGGACTAGAGTAGCTAGTCGAAACAAGTTGAACATGAAAATCAATCACCTCCTGTGGTTTTATTTTTTACTTTTACAATGGAAACTTTTTTACTTTTAGTATGGAAATAGATAGAATAGAATATAGAATAAGACAGTCCTGAGAATTTCCTCTAAATACTTCCGTTTCCTCAATCACATAATATTTCTGTTATATATAGATATTATCTACTAAAAATGCATTTGATGTAATATTTTCTCTTTCTTGTCCTCTCTTCCACTTTCATTTACTTTCATTAGTGAAATTCCATCTGTGACCCTGTGACCAAAATTTGGTCACAAAAATGATCAACTAGCTAGAATAGGGGAGCCGAAGAAAATAAAAGAAGGAAGGCGAAAAAAAAAGAACTTGGGGATGTAAACTCCAACGAATCAACCAAATGCAAAATGGAATTAACCCCCTCACGAACCTAATAAATAAAGCCGGTAACGATGTGAAAATGAAAAAACAAAAATAAATTTCGATAAGTATTTCTGCCTAGAGTCTAGATCTAGATTCTAGATTGGGGTTAGAGAGATGTAAATTTTGAAAAAATCATGGATAATGGATTTCTACAAGATATGATTCTAAGCAATGAATCTGAAATCCACTATGAGTTTTATTAGTTACTGAAAAACGAATATAGTTACTGAAAAACGAATAAAAAAAAAAAAAAGAAAGTCAATGGTATCATAGATAACCTACATACATAATATAATTCATAGGAGACATAATATAATTCATAGGAGAAATATTTTAAAACAAATTCTGGCAGCTGTGGAAAAAGGTAGTATTCGCATTAAAGGTTTTCATTTAAAATGAAAATAACACGAAAGAAAAGACATGGCACGGATAGAGTCTATTTGACTTTCTGAATCTGAAGTAACTACAATTTCTTTATTATCTTTATTTTCTAGGACTAGTTTCCAAAAAAGGTCTTTACTCACCCGAAATAAAAAATTGCTGCTTGACCTTTTGGTTTCGATTAGGTTCTTCCTTGGTTTGGTTAGGTTCTTCTTTGTTAGGTTCTTCGGAGTCTTAGAAATACTTATCGAAATTTATTTTTGTTTTTTCATTTTCACATCGTTACCGGCTTTATTTATTAGGTTCGTGAGGGGGTTAATTCCATTTTGCATTTGGTTGATTCGTTGGAGTTTACATCCCCAAGTTCTTTTTTTTTCGCCTTCCTTCTTTTATTTTCTTCGGCTCCCCTATTCTAGCTAGTTGATCATTTTTGTGACCAAATTTTGGTCACAGGGTCACAGATGGAATTTCACTAATGAAAGTAAATGAAAGTGGAAGAGAGGACAAGAAAGAGAAAATATTACATCAAATGCATTTTTAGTAGATAATATCTATATATAACAGAAATATTATGTGATTGAGGAAACGGAAGTATTTAGAGGAAATTCTCAGGACTGTCTTATTCTATATTCTATTCTATCTATTTCCATACTAAAAGTAAAAAAGTTTCCATTGTAAAAGTAAAAAATAAAACCACAGGAGGTGATTGATTTTCATGTTCAACTTGTTTCGACTAGCTACTCTAGTCCGTTTATGTATGCAGATAAGCAATTCAGTCGTTGTGGCCGGACTCTTTTATGGATTTCTGACCGCAGGGACCATAGGGCCCTCATATCTCTTGCTTCTCCGAGCTCGGGTTATGGAAGAAGGAAGCGAGAAGGATGTATCCGCAACAACAGGTTTTCTGATGGGGCAGCTCATCATGTTCATATCGATCTATTATGCACCTCTCCATCTAGCATTGGGTACACCTCATACACTAACTATACTAAGTCTACTCTATGTTTTGGTTTATTTCTTTTGGCGCAATGACAAAGACTTTTTTGATTCGGTAGCGACCACCAGAAATGCAATGCGTAATTTATACACTCAATATGTATTCCTTACTAATATCATTTTTCCACTATTCAACCATTTCGTTTTGCCGAGTTCGACCTTACCCCGAGTAATCAGTATTTATATGTTTCGATGCAACAACAAGATGTTATTTTTAACAAGTAGTTTTGTTGGTTGGTTCCTTGGTCACATTTTGTGCATGAAAGGGTTTGAGTTGGTATTATTCTGGATACGGCAAAATCGTTCTATTAGATTGAATAGGTACCGTGCGGCAGACTTTCGAAATTCTCTGGAGCGAATCTTTACCATTCTATTATTTCTCTCCTGTGTCTACTATTTAGGCGGAATTCCGTCACCTATTAGGACTGGGGATAAGAAAAAGAAAGAAAAAAAAACCTCGGCAACGGTAGAAAGGGGCCAAAGTGCAGACGAAACAGATGTAGAAATAGACACAACTTCCAAACAGGGGCAAGAAGGATCCGCCGAGGCAGACCTTTCCCCTTTTTCGGAAGATTCGAACAACCTAGATGAAAAACTGAAAGAAAAGAAAGACTTCTGCGGTTCAGAAATGCCTCTTGTGACTTTTCTTTTCGACTATAACCGATGGAATCGACCATTGCGATATATAAAAACGGATGGATTTCAAAAGGCTCTAAGAACTGAAATGTCAGACTATTTTTTTTATACATGCCGAAGTGATGGAAAACAAAGAATCTCTTTTACATATCCACCAAGTTTGTCAACCTTTTTTGAAATGATAGAAAGAAAGGGGTTTTTGTACACACCAGAAAAACTCCCCTCTGATGAATTGTATAATCATTGGATTTATACCAATGAACAAAAAAGAAATAGCCTGAGCAACGAACTTTTCCATCGAATTGACGCTCTAGAAAGGGGGTCTCTTGATCTGGATGGACTCGAAAAAAGGACTCGATTATGTAATGATGAGACTGCACAAGACTGCTTGCCTAAAAGATACGATTCTTTTTTGAATGGGCCCTTTCGCGGAACAATCCCCAAATTACCCCCAAGCGTTAAGAAGGAAAATGAGAAGGAAAATGAGAAGGAAAATGAGAAGGAAAAGAAGAAGGAAAATAATTCTTTAATTACCCCTGCGGGGGATTCCAACGAAAAAGTGTGGATAAACAAGTTTCATGGTAGCCTTTTCCCTGATTACCAAGAATTTGAACAAAAACTAGATACATTTGAGGCACAATCAGTATTCTCAGACCAAGGAAAAATGGATTCGGAAAATCAAGTGCAATATTTCTTCGGTACAAGTACAACTGAACCAAAGGATCAAACAATTCAAAAAAACACAAAGGAGGGACTTGACCTAAAAGAAATTGGGAAAACGGTTCCTCGCTGGACATACCAATTGCTTGACGATTCGGAGGAAATAGACGAAGTAGACCCAGACTGGTCTCAAATTATTTCAAGAACCTTCAAAACTGTATTCATTTTGGATTGGAAGGACTATTATACGAAGCGGGGGAAGGCGGAGGAGTATGATGAGGAGGATAATGATACTGCGGATATTTTAATACGTTATTCGAAACAATCGGATTTTAATCGAGATTTAATCAAAGGATCCGTACGCGCTCAAAGACGTAAAACCGTTACTTGGAAACTATTTCAAACAAATCTGCATTCCCGGCTTTTTTTGGACAGAATAGACACAATTTTCTCCCCAATACTGAAAATTATGAATCCAATCTTTATGAATCCAATCTTTAGGATCTTTAGGAATTGGATAGGAAAAGGCGCAGAAGTGAAAACTTGGGATTACGAGGAAGACGAGTCACAAGAAGGAGAGGACAAGGCACAAGAACGGGGGGACGGGGCACAAGAAAGGGAGGACGAGGCGGAGGCCGAAGCAGAAAAAAGGGAGAACGCGGAGGAGGAGCGACTAGAAATAGCAGAACTGTGGGATAGTACTCCGTATGCGCACGCAATAAGGGGTTATTTGTTACTAGCCCACTCAATTCTTAGAAAAAATATTGTATTACCCTCATTGATTATAGCCAAAAACTTGAGCCTTATTTTATTATTTCCATTTCAATTCCCCCAAAAATTCCCCGAGTGGTACAAAGATTGGGACGAAGATTGGAAGGCGCGGGGCAGAGAAATTCATGTTAACTGTACTCACAATGGCGTTCCAATATCCGAAACAGAATTTCCGCAAAATTGGTTAACAGACGGTATGCAGATAAAAATCCTCTTACCTTTCCGTCTTCGGTATAGTTTTCAACTACGACCCCATCAGAAACGGAAAGATCCAATGCAAAAGAAAAGAAAAAAAGCAAAATCTTCTTTTTTAACAACCTGGGGAATGGAAACGGAACGGCCTTTTGGTGCTCCCCGAGACGAACCTCATCCTCTTGAACCTATTTATAAAGAATTTAAAAAACGAATTAGAGAAGCGAAAAAAAAAAGTTTTCAATTGTTAAAAAAAAAGGCAAAATGGATTCTAGATCCGTTTATCAAAATCAAACAACTTGAAAAAGGAAATCTAAATACTAAATTTGGAGTGAGGGAAGGGTATGAATTGAGTGAAACTCAAAATGATAAAAATTTGATAATAAGGAATCAGATTTTGGATGAATCGGCTAGTCGAATTCAATCTATGGATTGGACAAAATCTTCACTTATAGAAAAAAAAATAAAGGATCTGTCCGATAGGACAAGTACAATAAGAAATCAAATTGAAAAAATAACAAACGACAAGAAAACCAAATTATTAATACCCGATAGAAATATTAGTCCTAGCGAGGCGAGTTTTGCTGAGAAAAGATTAGACTCCTCAAAAAACCTTTGGCAAATAGTAAAAAGAAGAAATGTGCGATTAATAAGGAAAGGGCGCGTTTTTTTGGTATTTTTCATTGAAAGTATTTTCTCTCAAATTCTCATTCGTATTTCGAACCATATTGTAGAAATGTGTCTTGCATTACTTCAATTCAAAAAAAGAATTCTTGATACATACAGTTACTTTAAGCAAACAAATCACGAAGGAATTGATGAAAATCCAATGAATTGGATTTCGACTATAAAAAAGAAGTTTGATAATATTGGTAATCAAAATTCAAAGACTTTTGGTGATATAGTTTCCTTGTCACAAGCATATGTATTTTACAAATTATCACAAAGACCAGGGATTTACAAGTATCCCTTGAAATTTGTCCTTCAATATTCCCGAACATCTCTTTTTCTTAAAGAACGAATAAAGAATTTTTTTGGAACACAAGGAATATTCCATTTCGGATCAAGGCATAAAGAACATGGAAATGCAGAACTGACTGAATGGAAAAACTGGTTAAGCGGCCGCTATCAATATGATTTATCTCAGACTAGATTGTCTAAATTTATGTCGCAAAAGTGGCGAAATCGGATCAATCAAAGTCGTAAGGTTCAAAATCTAGACGTACCAAGTTTTGATTCATATGAAAAAAATGAAAAAAATCAATTAATTCTTTTTGAGAAACAAAAAGAAAAAGCAGCTTCATTATCGGTTAAAACAAAAACAGAGAAATTTCAAAAACATTACAAATATGATCTTTTATCACATAAATATCTTAATTATGGAAAAGGAAAGGATTTTTCTATTTATAGATTGCCGTTCCAAGGAAACGAAGGTCAAGGGATTCCCTCGAAGTACATCACGTATAAACCTGATTTTTTTTCTATCCGGAGATATAGTAGAAAAAATTCGGATAGAAAATATTTGGATTGGCAAATCATCTGTTTTAGAAAGACGAGACATATTGAGACCTGGATCAATAAAAAAACTAAGATTGCGACTCATTATTCTCCAATAATTAATACAATTGATAAAAAAGATCTTTTTTATTACGCGATTCATAAACAATTCAACTCATCCCAAAACAAAAATGAATCCCCCAAAAAAAATGAATCCCAAAACAAAAATGAATCCCAAAACAAAAATGAATCCCAAAACAAAAATAAAAAAAAAAACCATCCTTTTGACTGGATGGGAATGAATAAAGCAAGACTAACTCAAACTCAGCGCAGTAAGAAATCTATTTATGAAAAATATGGGATGAACCCGTGGATCATACCAATCAAATTACTTTTTTTCGAGTTTAATAACAATCAAAACATCCGTGATAGTCGTGAAAAAAAAAATGCCAACGAAAAAGAAAAAAAGGATCTTGAATTAGAGAATCAAAATCAAGAAGAAAAAAAACCGCCTGGCCAAGAAAATCCTAGATTAAATCGACCAAACCAAGGGAAGCCTAAATCAAATCAACCAAACCAAGAGAAGCCGAAATCAAATCAACCAAACCAAGAGAAGCCGAAATCAAATCAACCAAATCAACAACAAGATGTTAAACAAGAGTCTGGCGCATCAGACATTGAAAAAGATAAAAAGAAGAAAAAGCAAGGGAAGAAGAAGAAGAAGTGGAAACCGCCAACCGAACTAGACATCTTCCTGAAAAATAAAAATTACGTCGGTTTTCAGTTGACATGGACCAATCTTTTTGAGGAAAATTTAATAACTGGTATCAATATATCTAGTTTCTTGCTTCGGATGAGAGATCCAAGGGAACTGGCTTTATCCTTTTTTCGAAGAAAAGAAATGCCTCTGTCGATTCTAAAGTATCATAAACCTAAACTTACTCTGGAAAGTGAATCTGAACTTACTCTGGAAAGTGAATCTGAACTTACTCTGGAAAGTGAACCTGAACTTACTCTGGAAAGTGAACTTAAACCTACTCTGGAAAGTGAACTTAAACCTACTCTAGAAAGTGAACTTAAGCCTACTCTGGACAGTGAACCTGAATCTCCAATTCTATTTCCTAAAGCGCTAAACAGTGGAGAAATACTAATCAAACTAGTTCGTAGACCTAGAAAATGGAATGGGCCAGTAATTATGTATCAAACCATAGCTATTTCACTGATCTATAAGAATAAACATCCAATTACTATTAATAGAAAAACGAATCGAAAATGCCAAAAAAAACAAAATGTTGATAGGAATTATTTTTCTGAATTCATTATAAAAACAAAACAGAAAAAGATGGTTGGGAATATAGATGAAAATCGTTCTGATTTGCTTGTTCCTGAAAACATTTCATCTCCTAGACGTCGTAGAGAATTGCGAATTCGAAGTTGTTTAAATTCCGGGAAGGGAAATCCAGATGTTGTGGGTAAAAAGAAAGTATTTTGCAACGAGAACAACGTAAGGAATTGTAGTCCACTTTTCACTAATAGCAAGCATCTTGATATAGAGACAACTCAATTCATTAAATTGAAATTGTTTCTTTGGCCGAATTACCGATTAGAAGATTTAGCTTGTATGAATCGCTATTGGTTTGATACTAGTAATGGTAGTCGTTTCAGTATGTTAAGGATACAGATGTATCCACGCTTGAGAATTCGTTGATGATATATTTCTTATAAGATATCTTTCTTATCTTAAAATTTGAACTCGAGGTATTCCTTCTATGACAACTTTCTACCCTCTCTTTTTGTGCCCTTAGTGGGCCTAATAGTTCCGGCAATGACTTCGTTCTCATCTATTCATTATCATCTATTCATCTTCAAAAGATTCTCTCGATCCGATGGAAGCAAATCTCATCGATTTATTTCAAGACCTGCACTTGATCATAATATCGATTTGTGAAATCGGTTCGAAGNNNTTAATTAAATCAACATTAGTCTGTATTGTATCCCAAATGAAAATGAATGTCATTATTTTTATTGATTGGTCAAATCCATACCATATCTGTAATCTGTAGAAACTTCAAATCAAATAAATAGGGGAGGGAGAAGGACTCTTTTTATGGTAAAAAGTACATTTATTTCAGTTATTTCGCAAGAAGAAAACACGGGGTCTGTTGAATTTCAAGTATTCAGTTTCACCAATAAACTAAAGAAAGTAACTTCACATTTAAAATTACACAAAAAAGATTATTTATCTCAGAGAGGTCTACAAAAAACTCTGGGCAAACGTCAACGGTTGCTGACGTATTTGTCAAATAAAAATAGAGTACGTTATAAAGAATTAATAGATCAGTTGGATATTCGGGAGTTAAAAACTCGTTAAGTTAAGTGATAAGTTAATTGGAAGAGCCCTTGTAGAATTATTTGATTTTTCAGAGCTTGAATTTTGATGAACTTTATTTCGTTTTCAGCAATTCATAGAATACTGATCCTGAATCGGGGAAAACGCATATGAATGTACCGACTACAAAAAAAGACCTCATGATAGTCAATATGGGTCCTCACCACCCATCAATGCATGGCGTTCTTCGCCTCATCATTACTCTCGACGGTGAAAATGTTATTTACTGTGAACCTAGATTGGGTTATTTACACAGAGGGATGGAAAAAATTGCGGAAAACCGAACAATTATACAATATCTACCTTATGTAACACGTTGGGATTATTTAGCTACTATGTTTACAGAGGCAATAACAGTAAACGCCCCAGAACGTTTGGGAAATATTCAAGTACCTAAAAGAGCTAGCTATATCAGAGTCATTATGTTGGAATTGAGTCGCATAGCTTCTCATCTGTTATGGCTCGGCCCTTTTATGGCAGATATTGGTGGGCAGACGCCTTTCTTCTATATTTTCAGAGAGAGAGAATTGATATATGATCTATTCGAAGCTGCCACAGGTATGCGACTGATGCATAATTTTTTTCGTATCGGAGGAATCGCTGCTGATTTACCTCATGGTTGGGTAGATAAATGTTTGGATTTCTGTGAGTATTTTTTAACAGGAATTGCTGAATATCAAAAGCTTATTACGCAGAATCCTATTTTTTTGGGCCGAGTTGAAGGAGTGGGCATTGTTAGTGGGGAGGAAGCCATAAATTGGGGTTTATCTGGGCCGATGCTACGGGCTTCCGGACTCCAATGGGATCTTCGTCAAATTGATCATTATGAGTGTTATGATGAATTTGATTGGGAAGTACAATGGCAAAAAGAGGGGGATTCATTAGCCCGTTATTTCGTCCGAATCAGTGAAATGATGGAATCCATAAAAATGATTCAACAAGCTCTAGAAGGACTTCCTGGGGGGCCCTATGAGAATTTAGAAGTCCGGCGCTTTGGCAGAGAAAGGGATTCAGAGTGGAATGATTTTGAATATCGATTCATTAGTAAAAAACCATCTCCAGCTTTTGAATTGTTGAAACAAGAGCTTTATATGAGAGTGGAGGCTCCAAAGGGAGAATTAGGAATTTTTCTGATAGGGGATCAGAGTCTTTTTCCCTGGAGATGGAAAATTCGTCCACCGGGTTTTCTCAATTTGCAAATTCTTCCTCAGCTAGTTAAAAGAATGAAATTGGCGGATATTATGACGATACTAGGGAGTATAGATATCATTATGGGAGAAGTTGATCGTTGAAATGATAATTGATACAACGGAAGTACGGGCTATTAATTCTTTTTCTCGATTGGAATCCTTAAAAGAGGTGTATGGGCTCACACGCTTGCTTGTACCTATTTTTATTCCTCTATTTGGAATCACAATAGGGATATTCATAATTGTGTGGTTAGAAAGAAAAATATCTGCAGGAGTACAACAACGTATGGGACCAGAGTATGCAGGTCCTTTTGGAATTCTTCAAGCTCTAGCCGATGGGACAAAACTACTTTTGAAAGAGGATCTTCTCCCATCTAGAGGAGATATTCGTTTATTTAGTCTCGGACCGTCCCTAGCAGTTATATCCATTTTACTAAGTTATTCAGTAATTCCTTTTAGCTACCGGCTTGTTTTAGCGGATCTCAGTATAGGTGTTTTTTTATGGATTGCCATTTCAAGTCTTGCTCCTTTTGGACTTCTTATGTCAGGATATGGTTCGAATAATAAATATTCCTTTTTAGGTGGTCTACGAGCTGCTGCTCAATCGATTAGTTATGAAATACCATTAACTCCATGTGTTTTATCCATATCTCTACGTGCGATTCGTTTGGACATGAGCTGTTACCTATTTCTTTTATTTCTAGGAAAGAAAGGAGTGAAATGGATTGAGTAGATATCTTCATTTTTTGATTCATCATTCCGGATAATGAACTCAATAAGATAAGTTCTATGAGTGAAACAAAACAGCTTATAAATTTGCAGTAAAAAGATGAAGTCTCATTCCCTATGTGCGAGAGTTAAGCATCCATAAGCAGAATAAATGACCCCAAGATTTGTTGATTAGCAATCATGGTTTGACGCGGTTAGAAAAGAGCAACTCTATGGAGTTTTCACTATTGTCTGTCATAACGGGGGTTGGGCAAAAATGAGTGGGCGGTTAGGAATACTAAGGTACATAATGGATTCGTAATGGAGATAATCTAAGTTACCTAAATGGGTCTCTCCGCATAAAAGGAATTGGGGTGGGGGCTTTAAGTTAGTAGAAACGATCAAGCAGTACTTCCCCAGGATCCCGATCCTGAGTATGCTCCTACCCATTGGTTAAAGAAATGGCTATCCGAAACGAAGTAACCTTTTTTTATTTTAGAGCTTCCTTGTCTTTTTCTATGAAATGTGAAAGAAGAACCGGAACGAAAGAAATATGCAATAGAAAAGAAAAATACGAACTATTTTATCTCTATTCATACCGAGAGAATTAGTATCATGATTCATGAACTAATGGAATGCCTAATCTTTTTTCGTAATCGAAAAAGGGTCGAAATTGATACAATGAGTATTTTCTTTTTATTGAAGGATTCAGTTATTACTGAACGAAGCGAAATTACACATTTTTTGAAATTAGAAATATACATTAGAAATCGAAAGGGTGAGATCAATTCAGAAGCACCTTTTTGTTATTTTATTATAGCAGACAGAATTGGATTGGTATAATGTGGGACTCTTCGATCCATCTTTACTCTATCTACTCAACTAATATATCGAGATACTAACGAGCCCGTCCTTAGATTTTTTTATGACGACCACCGAGGAGCCGTATGAGGTGAAAGTCTCATGTACGGTTCTGCAATAGCGATGGCAGCAGTGATGTTATCATCGACTATGATTATCTAACAGTTCAAGTACAGTTGAAATAGTGGAGGCACAGTCCAAATATGGTTTTTGGGGTTGGAATCTGTGGCGTCAACCTATAGGATTTACGGTTTTTCTCATTTCTTCCCTAGCCGAATGTGAAAGATTACCTTTTGATTTACCAGAAGCGGAGGAAGAATTAGTAGCAGGTTATCAAACCGAATATTCGGGTATCAAATTTGGTTTATTTTACGTTGCTTCCTATCTAAATCTACTAGTCTCTTCATTATTTGTAACAGTTCTTTACTTGGGCGGTTGGAATCTCTCTATCCCGTTCCTATTCATTCCTCATTTTTTCGGAATAAATGAACTGAGTGGAGTCTTTGGAACAACAATTGGTATTTTGATTACATTAGCAAAAGCTTATTTGTTCCTGTTCATTTCTATCACAACAAGATGGACTTTGCCTAGGATGAGAATGGACCAACTATTAAATCTTGGGTGGAAATTTCTTTTACCTATTTCTCTCGGGAATCTATTATTGACAACTTCTTCCCAACTCCTTTCACTGTAAAGACATAAGACATTCATTGTATTTTCGATTCCTAAGTTTTCTTAAACAAGAGAAAGAAAATTTCAATTATTCATAGAGATTTATGATATGCTTCCTATGATAACTGGGTTCATGAATTATGGTCACCAAGCCGTAAGAGCTGCAAGGTATATCGGCCAAAGTTTCATAATTACCTTATCTCATACGAGTCGTTTACCTGTAACTATTCAATATCCCTATCAAAAATGGATTCCATCAGAGCGTTTTCGCGGTCGAATCCACTTTGAATTTGATAAATGCATTGCTTGTGAAGTATGTGTTCGTGTATGTCCTATAGATCTACCCACTGTTGATTGGAGATTGGAACCCGAAATTCGAAAGAAACGATTACTTAATTATAGTATTGATTTTGGAATATGTATATTTTGTGGGAATTGTGTCGAGTATTGTCCAACAAATTGTTTATCAATGACTGAGGAATATGAACTTTCTACTTATAATCGTCACGAATTGAATTATAATCAAATTGCCTTGGGTCGGTTACCAATGTCAGTAATTGGAGATTCCTTAATTCGAACCATTATGACTTCGACTCAAATCAAATAAAAAATGTGTAAACCGCTTGATTCGATTACCAATTACTCCAATTTCCGATTACTATTACGAAATACTAAAGGAGCAAATCTTCCATTTTGCTCGGCAAATAAGTAACTAAAACTAACAGCGATTTCAGATTCATTGCTCAGAATCATGTCTTGCACAAATACATTATCCGTATCCGTATCCGTGATTTTTTCGAAATCTACATCTCTCTAAATGAATAATATTTCTTATATATCTAGAGAATTTCTATATCAACCCCCAATCTAGGATTGGATTCCATTCAGAGCGTATCCTAAAAAGAGTCGGGTAACCTATTTTTTCCCGGTCTGGTCAAAAAGATCATGAACCATTTAAGCTTATTTCTCTATTATTTGACATAGAATGGATTTCACTGGACCAATACATGATTTTCTTTTAGTATTTTTGGGATCGGTTCTTCTATTAGGAGGTCTGGGAGTGGTATTACTTACCAATCCAATTTTTTCTGCCTTTTCCTTGGGGTTAGTTCTGGTTTGTATATCCCTATTCCATATTCCATCGAATTCCCATTTTGTAGCTGCTGCACAGCTCCTTATTTACGTGGGGGCCATAAATGTGTTAATCGTATTCGCTGTGATGTTCATGAATGACTCAGAATATTACAAGGATTTCGGTCTTTGGACCGTTGGAGAAGGAGTCACTTCCCTAGTTTGTACAAGTCTTTTTGTTTCGCTAATTACTACTGTCCCAGATACTTCATGGTACGGTATTATTTGGACTACAAGATCAAACCAGATTTTAGAGCAGGATTTTGTAAATAATGGTCAACAAATTGGGACTCATTTATCAACCGATTTTTTTCTTCCCTTTGAACTCATTTCTATAATTCTTTTAGTTGCCTTAATAGGTGCAATTGTTATGGCCCGTCAGTAATAAAAAGAACGACTTCGAATGAAAGAGTTCTGTCCTCTCAAAAGACTTCCTTCTTATCACACCCATTTTCCTTCACTTCAATTCCATTTTTCTATTTTTCATGTAGAAAAGTTTGAGTTCAATCTATTCTAGTACCAATACCTTCCTTTGTTCTGGACTTGTGAGATTCGAGTCAATAAAATGGATTAAGGTGGCATTTTTGTTCCTATTGAAAGCAAATAAATCCAGATTGATGAGGGGTTGGTCAATGATGCTTGAACATGAACTTGTTTTGAGTGCCTTTTTAGTTTCTATCGGTATTTATGGATTGATCACAAGTCGAAATATGGTTAGAGCACTTATGTGTCTTGAGCTTATACTGAATGCGGTTAATTTGAATTTCGTAACATTTTCTGATTTCTTTGATAGTCGCCAATTAAAAGGAGACATTTTCGCGATTTTTGTGATAGCTATTGCAGGCGCTGAAGCCGCTATTGGACCGGCTATTGTTTCGTCAATTCATCGTAACAGAAAATCCACTCGTATCAATCAATCGAACTTGCTGAATAAATAGCGGTAATCATCGAAATACTGAATAGAATATTCACCAATTCAAATTGGTATGTACGATAGAAACAAAGCCCATGTTTGCTAAAACGTAAGAAATCAAAGTATCTTGGACCGCTATCATGAGCAGATCCAGAAATAGATTGATTCGAAATCGATTCTGGTAAACCCTCGATTCGTCTGGTGTCTACCATATATGATTCCTTTATGATTTTACTAGATCGAAAATTTATGACTTTCAAAAAGTGGATAGATACCATGTCACATTCAGTAAAGATTTATGATACATGTATAGGGTGTACTCAATGTGTGCGAGCCTGCCCCACAGATGTATTAGAAATGATACCTTGGGACGGATGTAAAGCTAAGCAAATTGCTTCTGCCCCAAGAACAGAAGACTGTGTAGGTTGTAAGAGGTGTGAATCCGCTTGTCCAACAGATTTCTTGAGTGTCCGGGTTTATTTATGGCATGAGACAACGCGAAGCATGGGGCTAGCTTATTGATACGTTCTAGAAAACTCTACTTGAACCCATTTTTTTTCTCCTTACCGACAAAAACCCGTACTCGATCAAAAAGATTATTTCGAGCACGGGTTTTTTGGTCAAAGTGTATCTTGTCTTTACCACGAATTCTTTTCCTTGGTTAACAATAATTGTGATTTTGCCGATATCCGCGGGTTCTTCCATTTTCTTTTTTCCTCATAGGGGAAATAAGATGATTAGGTGGTATACTCTCTCTATATGCACAATAGACCTACTTCTAACGACCTATGCATTCTGTTATCATTTCCAATTTGACGATCCCTTAATCCAATTAGAACAGGATTTTAGATGGATCCATTTTTTGGATTTTCACTGGAGACTCGGAATCGATGGAATTTCCATAGGACCCGTTTTCCTGACGGGATTCATCACTACTTTAGCGACTTTAGCGGCTCGGCCAGTGACTCGGGATTCACGATTGTTCCATTTCCTGATGTTAGCAATGTACAGCGGCCAAATAGGATCATTTTCTTCTCGAGATCTTTTACTTTTTTTTATCATGTGGGAGTTAGAATTAATTCCTGTTTACCTACTTCTATCCATGTGGGGAGGAAAGAAACGTTTGTACTCAGCTACAAAGTTTCTTTTGTACACTGCGGGGGGTTCTGTTTTTCTATTAATGGGAGTTCTGGGCATGGGTTTCTATGGTTCCAACGAAGCAACCTTACATTTTGAAACCTCAGCGAATCAATCGTATCCGGTGGCATTGGAAATACTATTCTATTGTGGATTTCTTATTACTTATGCTGTCAAATCACCGATTATACCCTTACATACATGGTTACCAGATACCCATGGGGAGGCACATTACAGTACGTGTATGCTTCTAGCCGGAATCTTATTAAAAATGGGAGCGTATGGATTGGTTCGGATCAATATGGAATTCTTACCCCACGCTCATTCTATATTTTCCCCCTGGTTGATGATACTAGGTACAGTTCAAATAATCTATGCAGCTTCAACATCTCCTGGCCAACGCAATTTAAAAAAGAGAATAGCCTATTCTTCTGTATCTCATATGGGTTTTACAATTCTAGGAATTGCTTCTATAACCGATACAGGACTAAATGGAGCCATTTTACAAATCATTTCTCACGGATTTATTGGTGGTGCGCTTTTTTTCTTGGCAGGAACGAGTTACGATAGAATACGTCTTGTTTATCTCGACGAAATAGGCGGAATAGCTATCCCAATGCCTAAAATATTTACAATGTTCAGTAGCTTCTCGATGGCTTCTCTTGCATTGCCGGGAATGAGTGGTTTTGTTGCCGAATTGGTAGTCTTTTTTGGAATAATTACCAGTCCAAAATCTCTTTTAATGCCAAAAATACTCATTACTTTTGTAATGGCAATTGGAATGATAGTAACTCCTATTTATTCATTATCTATGTCACGCCAGATGTTCTATGGATACAAGCAATTTCCCGCCCCAAACTCTTCTTTTTTGGATTCTGGACCACGAGAACTTTTTGTTTCGATCTGTATCTTTCTACCTGTAATAGGGATTGGTATTTATCCGGATTTCCTTCTCTCACTATCCGTTGACAAGGTAGAAGCTATCCTATCTAATTACTTTTATAGATAAGATAGTTTTCATGAATAAGATAGAAAATAATGCTATGATTTCGAAAACTCGCTGGACAATGAAAACAAAATAAGTCTTCTTTTTCCTTATCTTAAGGAAAAAGAAAATGAAGTCCATTCGAATCAGATACGTTTGGAGTTTTTGAGAACCATTTGAATCCAGTAGTGATTCAAATGGTTCTCAAAAACTCACACAAACTTCAGACTATGTTCCTCTAGATTGGGTCACTTCTTCAATTCGATGTTACTGTGAATGAGCCATAACTATGTAATCCTATTCCTAATAGATTGACCCCAAAATAACATATCCAAATTATAAGAAATCCAAGAGAAGCCACAATTGCGGAATTCGTGCCTTGTACATTTTGATTTGTTCTCATATGTAAATAAATTGCAAATAGGGTCCAAGTAATAAATGCCCAAGTTTCCTTGGGATCCCAATTCCAATATGACCCCCATGCCTCATTCGCCCATACCGCGCCCGAAAGAATACCTATGGTTAAAAAGAGAAACCCTAGACTAATGACACGATAACTCCAACGATCCAATTGCTGAATCAACTGATACATGTGATAATTTCTAAATGAAAGAAAAAAAGTGTTTCGTAAAACACTGCCTCTTTCATTTGTGTATTGGATTTCATCAAAAACAAATGACCCTGTTAATAAATGATTTCTTTTGCCAAAAATATCTATGCGTGTTCGAAATGTAATGACTAGAAGCGCTACTGAGAATAACGAGCCGCATAAAAGAGCTGCATAGCTCAATACCATCATACTTACGTGCATCATTAACCACTGAGATTGGAGAGCAGGTACTAATATTGTGGATTGATGCATTTCTGCGAAAAGACCGGAAGTAACAAAGCCTTGAGTCAAAATAGTACTTGGCGCGGTTATTGCGCTTAAATGGGTTTTTTGGTTCCTAAAATGTGGAACCATATGAATAATGGAAAAACCCCACGAAAGAAACATTACTGATTCATATAAATCACTTAAGGGGAAATGTCCCGAAGAAATCCAACGAGTAACTAACAATCCTGTTATACAGAAAAAGGTAGCTATCATGCCTTTTTCTGACGAATTATAGAGTCCTAGCGTTTCGTAGACTAATAATAAGGTTAGTAAATAAATACTAATTACAATTGAAACGATCGAAAAAGAAATGTGAGTGAATATATGTTGTAAAGTCGAGAATATCATAAACAAATCCTAAAATAAAAAAGAAAAGGGGGATCCTTCAAGACTAGAATGGAAATACGGAATTCCATTCATTATTCATTATAGGATTTATTGTATCTCTTTTCGAAGATGCCGCTACTCGGACTCGAACCGAGATGCTCTAGCACTGCTTCCTAAGAGCAGCGTGTCTACCGATTTCACCATAGCGGCTTACTCGAAAACATAATAGCCCATCCCTATTCAATCGTCGAGATTCTAAGGAGTCAATTCAATCAAATCTTTTTTAGGGAATCTGACAATCAATGAAAAAACACTCGTTAAAATGACTAATTGAACGTTCAACAATCATTAGTATTGTGGGATCATAGGGTGTTAGGTTTCACTTTCACAAAGAGCTTTCCATTGGTTTCACTTCGCCTGGAATGGAAATGCAGCAGTTGGAACTAGATAGTTCTGTCCTCTATCCAGGCATAGAACTAAAAGGTTTCAATCTTTCTCGGAATTTCATTTTAGCGTACTTCAAAAAAAAAAAAAAGATTCTATATTTCTAAAGAAAAGAAAGCTCTCAAGATCTATATATAGATATAGATCTTGATGAATTCCACAGCCCAAATATAGGACCCTTATTTGGACTACATATTAGGAATACATAATCCAAAAAAATCCTTCCTAAAGGAAAAAGAAGACTTTTCTTTTAGTTAGTGTATTATGAAAAGTGAATCGATGAGGAAAATGACAACCCCCATCTCACAAATTCGAAAAACCGACTAAAAAGAAAGCTAAACCTTTGTATCTTGTCCTTCACTACTTCGTCAAAAAATTGAGAATACAATAAGCAGAGGACTTCTTATTCTGCATACCGCAATAACCAGTCCCGTCTCGTATTGATCCGTTGAAAAGAAAAATATGAGTTAATGGGAATCCTTCATTTTAGAAATGACAATACAATTCAGGGAGTCATATTGATTCAGATTCTTCCAAGACTTGGTTCTTTTTTTTTTGTTTTTGTCGTACAAAAAACTTTTCGCATTCCCGGTAGAAAGAGATTTCGCTAATGAAAATGCTTTTCTCGCTGCCCAATACCCCTTTCTTTTCCAAATATTTTTACGAATACGCTTTTTTGACAGAGAAGTACGTTTCTTTGGAACCGCCATTCAAAAATGAAGAGGTTGCTCATTGTTTAGAGTTGGATGTGAAAGACATGTATTGTTCGGATTATTCTTTTTATTTTATTCTATTTATTCCCTAGATGATACTTCCTTGATAACATACAATAGAGATACGCGTGCCTCGCATAGAATATTCCTAGGTAAAAAATGGGATAGGTTCTTTTTTTTTTTAGGGGAACCTTTTTTACAACATACAATATCCGAAGAAAGAAGAATTCCTAATGATTGGTACCTTTCTATCCGAACCCTCAGTCGAATCTATATCGTAAGAGAGGTTTTCGAATTCCCCCTAAATACTTAGTTCCACTATAGCTCAGAGCTCGTCCGGGGTCTCCGGGGAGCTCTCGTCCTGACCCGCAGCGCTGGATTCTCCTTCTCCTGGCGCAGTGAGCCGACCTGAAGACGCGCCTTTTTGGGCTTCCTTGTGGAGCCGCAGGGTGATTGAACCCCGGGAATTTGACTGTTCCTGCGGAGGGATTCGAAGCTCTTGCATTTCCGAAGCCGGAGGAATGGGATTTGCTGGAGGCTCCAGAGGCTTCGGTTTCGGGGAAAAAAACCGAAGCCCCACAAAAGCATTCAAGAACACGAATATCGACATTAAAGATCGCGCCTTGTTGGCAAACATCGTTACCAGAGCTTGAGGTTGGGAAATCAACAAGCATAACCAAAAGAGAACCTTGGTGAAAATCCTAGAGATTCCCAAGCAGTCTTGTACAAGTCGGACTACCAATCGTCTCATTAAACGTAGAGTCGCTAGTCGAAACAAATTGAACATGAAAATCAATCACCTCCTGTGGTTTTTTTTACTTTTACAATGGAAACTTTAGTATGGAAATAGATAGAATCTATAGAATAGAATATAGAATAAGACAGTCCTGAGAATTTCCTCTAAATACTTCCGTTTCCTCAATCGCATAATATTTCTATTATATATATAGAATTGTTGGTTGGGTTTGTAATGGCGGGCATTCACTATTCAGGGTTCAACTAGTATACCCCGGTGAATTCCACAATTTCAAAATTAGAGAGAGACCTCTTTCCGTTTCGGATCATGGATAAATCGATTTTTTTATCCATGATAGAATCATATCACGCAAATCTACTATTGTCACTATGAAAATAGGAAGGTTGTAACCACCAAAACGGAATCAAACCATGCCCCTTACCTAGAGAATCTACCTAGATTCTTTAGTATCTAGGTAAGTTCAAAAGCTAAGAAAAGAAAGCTAAGAAAAGGGGGAATAAGAAAGAAAAAATGATACAATACTCACATAGGATAGGACAGCCCCCTTTCATAGATCTATAAAATTCTGCTGAAATTGATTAGAGGATCTTACTTATGCTGCCCCGCATCGCTGGATTTGGCTTGGTCTCTCGGCGCAAGCAATGAGCCGGCGAGTTCCTAAACCGGAAGGCCCCCTGTCCTTGGGGAGCCGCAAGGTGCTCGAACTAGAGACCCCAGGACCAGGAGGAGTCGGCGTGCGGTTATCCGTCTCTTCCACTTGTAGCTTGGAGCTTCACTTTTGCACTTTCCAAAAGGGAAATCTTGAAGTATAAGCGGGGAATCTCTTTTGATTTGATCACACTCTGATGAGTCTTTATGGTTTCGTCTAAGATGCTACGCCTCCCTTTTTGGAGTGGACCATTTTTGGGAATGCAGTTTCCCATTTCCAAAAAGGCCAATCCGATTAATTCTTGTGAAAAATGAAAAAAGCCCGCTCTTTGTCGGCCAAGAGAGTTTTGTTGAACTCTAAAGTCTCATCAAGTCTTTGTAAGCGGACTTGAGTAGATGGGCGCGGCGGAGTTTGTGGGTTACCGAATAACCACACAAAGAGCCCAGTACAACCAAAATTGAGACCTGCCATCCCTCCTAAAGCCACTGCAAAGACGCCGGCCACTTTGGTCACTAATTTGACCACCCAATGATTATGATTGAGCATGCATGATACCTCCTAAGCATGTATAAGATTTCCCGGTCAATCCCTAACTCGACTGTTAGTAACTTTAACTATAACCGGGATTGATGCATATCTAAATCTATTTAGATTGATTCATGATCTAATTCTATCATGCAAATCTACTATTGTCAACATGACAGTATGAGGGTTGCAACCACCAAAACGGAATCAAACCATAATACTCAAAGAGGATAGCCCAGCCCCCCTTCCTGACTTTTCTTTTTTTATAGACTAGTCTGGGCAGATCTTATGCTGCCCCGCAGCGCTGGATTCGCCTTTTAAACGTTTTTTACTTTTGAAGATATCTTCGGGTATCTTAGTTTGTGAAATTGTAAGTACAACGTCTTGAGTTCTATTTCAACACATAGCCCGCTCGCAGCTGTTTCATTTTCATTTCTTTTCCTTTCGATATCCCTAGAAGTCAACCCCACAATATCTTTCTCAAGATTTTCTTCTAAGATTTTGAGATCTTTTTCGAAGTTCTCAAGATCGTTTTGTAAGCATCGACTTCGCTGTTTTAGCAATGCTCGATTGTGTTTCTCTTCTGACAGATCGAAGTCAACGATTCTCTTTAATAATAGAAATACATCCCGAGTTACTAATAGAAATACATCCCGAGTTGTAAGATCAGGAGTTTCATACCTCCTGCTCACCACCGGTAAGGAGGAAGATAGCAAGTGAAAAACTGTAACTACTTTACTTTGGAAGAGAGTTTTGCATACTCTGCCTCAGTTGCTTTTACCAGGTCTTTTTTGGTCTTGATTTCTTGAAGTATAGCTTCGAGACCTTCTATTGGGAGACTTGCCTGCGAGTCGAGTGTTTCGACCGTGCCACTGGAACCGCCATGGGCGACTTGACTTTCTGTGGCTACAACCAGAACTTCTTCCTCTGGAAGTACGGTTGAAAGTTCCTCTGCAAGTGCAAGACTTGCCTGAGAGTCGGTTGTTTCGACCGTGCCACTAGAACCGCCATGGTCGACTTTTCTTTCTGTGGCTAGAATTTTAACTTCGTCCTTTGTAAGGACGGCAACAATTGCCATGGTCTCACGCGGCGGAGTTTGCGGGTTACCGAATAACCACCTACAAAAAAGATGTGACCCCAAAGTGATCCCGCCGAAGGCCAGTCCAAAGGCGAAGGCTGCTTTGGTCACTAAGTTGCCTAACTTATTGAACATGATACTGACTCCAAGGATGGATAATATTTCCGGGTCAATCCCTAACTCGATTATTGGGAACTAAAAATGTAACCCGTACTGTTGAATACCTGAATTTATTTAGATTGATTCAAGATAGAATCATATCACGCAAACCCACTATTGTCAATGTTACAATAGTAGGGTTGTAACCACCCAAATGGAAGGTTACAACCACCAAAAAGGAATCAAACCATAATCCTCACAGANNNATCATATCACGCAAACCCACTATTGTCAATGTTACAATAGTAGGGTTGTAACCACCCAAATGGAAGGTTACAACCACCAAAAAGGAATCAAACCATAATCCTCACAGAGATAGCACAGCCTCCCTTTACCTTTCATAGATCAAATCCGTTTTGACCCCCGTCTTGAAGCTTCACTTTTGCACTTTCCAAAAGGGAAATCTTGAAGTATAAGCGCGGAATCACTAATGATTGCTCGGCTTCGGTCAGCCGCGTCGTTCGAGAAGTACCCACTCACTTGGTGTCGTTTTCATCAGGAACATGGGCGCTGTACCGATGTCATTTTTGTAATGATCAGAGCCTGGCGCCATCAACAATATACTTGAAAATTTGGTTCAGAACAATTCCCGAGATAGATTTCATACTATCTCCAAATTCTCATCTTTCAATTCGAAGCGCAGTAACAGTTAGTGAAGTGATAGGTATCGTAGAGTTTCCTCGAAGCCTAGGCAGCTTACTCCACTCAATCAGAATTAGTGAATTATCCCGAATAAACTAATACCAAAGGTCTTCTTTTGATTGGGTCGAGTTATTGATTGATCCTATGACCCATATCAGAATCAAGTACGAGAATTCTTTTTACTTGTTCTATGAATAGAAATTCTTGTAAGAATTAATTAAGAATTAATGGAATGATTGAAAATGGAAAATTCTATTTGAGTTCTTTCCTATTTTGATTTTTTTATTTGATTGTTCCTTCCGAAAGAGATAAGAGCTGGTGAATCGGAAACAATTCAATTACTAAGAATAGAAAAAACTTTGATTTTCTTATGGAACATACATATCAATATGCATGGATCATACCTTTCGTTCCGCTTCCGGTTCCTCTAGCAATAGGAGTGGGACTTCTTCTTGTTCCAACGACAACAAAAAATCTGCGTCGCATGTGGGCTTTTCCTAGTGTTTTATTACTAAGTATAGTTATGCTTTTTTCGGCCGACCTGGCTATTCAGCAAATAAACGGGAGTTCTATTTATCAATATGTATGGTCTTGGACCATCCATCATGATTTTTCCTTAGAGTTTGGCGACTTGATCGATCCACTTACTTCTATTATGTCAATAGTCATTACTACTGTTGGAATCTTCGTTCTTATTTATAGTGACAATTATCTGTCTCATGATCAAGGATATTTGAGATTTTTTGCTTCTATGAGTTTTTCCAATGCTTCCATGTTGGGATTAGTTACGAGTTCTAATTTGATACAAATTTATATTTTTTGGGAATTAGTTGGAATGTGTTCCTATCTATTAATA